GTTCCAGAAGATGTTAATGGTAAGCAAGAAGATTGTTTACGAAGAAACAACAAGAAAAATTCATATTCTGATACATAAGAGTTATATAGGAATCGAAATAGTCTTTTATTTTCTTTTTTCAAAAGAAAAATCGATTTCATTGAAGTAATAAGACTATTCCAATTCGAATAGTAGTTGAGAAAGAATCGCAATAAATGCAAAGATGGAACATCTTTGATCCGGTATTGAAGGAGTTGAACCAAGATTTCAAAATGGATAGGATAGGGTATTTCTATATGTGATAGATAATGTAAATGCAAAAATTTGTCTTCTAAAAAGGGAAATATTGAATGAATAGATCGTAAATTCTGAAACTTTGGTGTTTCTTTTTCTTTCGGACAAGATAATTCTCGTAGCGAGAATGGGATTTCTACAACGATCGCAAACCCCTCAGATAGAATCTGAGAATAAAACTCAGAATAAAAAAAATTGTTGTAATCCAACAATCGATCTTGGTTAGGATGATTAACCGAGTTAATCCAAAAATTCTGCTGATACATTCGAATAATTAAACGTTTCACAAGTAGTGAACTAAATTTCTTGTTATTACAACTAACAATTTCCACAGGTTCGGAACCTTTTAATCCATAATCATGGGCAAATGCATAAATATACTCCTGAAAGAGAAGTGGGTAAACGAAGTATTGTTGACGAGATTTCTGTTTTTCTGAATACCCTTCCAATTTTTCCATTTGTATTTCTACTTGAATCAGAAAGAAGAAGCATTTCTCGGTTTCTCAAATGATGATACATAGTGCAATATGGTCAAAACAGGGTGTTGCATTTTTTAATACAAACCCTGGAAAGAAAAGGAATCTAATCCACAGATCTTTTCCTTTTCTATCCAATTAGTTTATGTTTGTTCTAATTACAAAAGAGAACAAATCTTTTATTTTTGCAGGCCAATCGCTCTTTTGACTTTGGAATCCAGTCTCTTTATCAATATACTGCTTCTTTTACACATTCAATCCATAACATCCCTTTTCAATCTATAATCAAGAATAATTAGGATTTCTAAAAAAAAAAAGAAAAAATCAAGGGTCCGTTCATAGGAAAACCCAACCTTTCCCCGCATCAGGCACTAATCTATTTTTAACGTCTAATTAGATCGGGGAATCATTTCAATTAAGAAGTTAAGCTCGTTGCTTTTTATTTTACCAGAATTGGAGCCAGGCTCTATCCATTTATTCACTAGACCCAGAAAATAGGAATTTTTTATTCCATTCCAAAAATAAAAAATAAGAAATTGATTTTATTACGACATGCTATTTTTTCCATTCATTACCCTTGAGGATCAGTCGTGGTCTTCTAGACTCTACCAAGAGTCTGGACGAATTTGTTGCTTCATCCAAATGTGTAAAAGATCATAGTCGCACTTAAAAGCCGAGTACTCTACCATTGAGTTAGCAACCCAGATAAAATAGGATCTTAGATACGATCGAAACCCAAAAATCAATGGAATTACACCGCACGCTCCTGTCAAAACATTGAACTAGCAAAACATTAAAAGAAAGATTTTATCGCCCATTAAAAACACTCAAATGCCAAAATGAACAGGTCCGGCTAAATTTCACTAAGGTTAAAAAAGGAGCGGCCCCAATCACGATAGCAAAATTGTCATTTTTTTAGCAATTTATATTTCTTTATATAAATAAATCTTGTATGAGAGTACATGCAAGAGGGACAACCTTATCATTTGAGCGAAGTGTAGACAGAAAAACCTAATATGGAGTGAGGATAAAGAGACCTATCTATCTACAAATTCTATTTGTTCAATAGACCTTTGTCAATGGAAATACAATGGTAAGAAAACAAATTAGATAGAAAAAGTAAATAAAATAAGGGCTTATGTTGGATTGGCACGACATAAATCCAGTCAAAAATAGGACTAAGAAAGAGGCAAATTGTGTCTAAATAATTAGACAACGAGGGATACTAGTGATCCTCTCCTACTTTTTTATTCATTTAGTTCTTCAATTAACTCAAAGTTCCTTCTTTTTCTTTAAAGAATTCTGCCTTCCTTAAAATATCATAAACAGTTCTTGTAGGTTGAGCACCCTTTTCAAGGAAATAGAGAATAGCTGGAACATTTAAACAAGTTTGATTCTTTATCGGATCATAAAAACCTACTTTTCGAAGATCTCTTCCTTCTCTTCGAGATCGAACATCAATTGCAACGATTCGATAGACAGCTTATTGGGATAGATGTAGCTAAACAATGCCCCCCCTAGAAACGTATAGGAGGTTTTCTCCTCATACGGCTCGAGAAAAAGATTCGAATTTCTGTCTATAATACAAGTAGATAGAAATTAGACTATGACTTGCATTAATTTCCTTACAGAAAAAACAAATTTCATTTATACTCATGACTCAAGTTGGTTAATTTTGACTGACAGACTTAAAAGGAAAAATCCTTCCAAATTTTTTGAGTCGTCTCTAAACTCTTTTCTTTGTCTCATCTCGAACGAATTGACTTTTATTCCTTATTCTGATCCAATTCTATTGTTGAGACAATTGAAAATCGCGTTTACTTGTTCCGGAATTCTTTATCTTTGATTTGTGAAATCCTTGGGTTTAGACATTACTTCGGGAATTCCTATTCTTTTTTCTTTCAAAAGAGTAGCAACATACCCTTTTTTTCTTATTTCCTTCGATAAAGCATTTCCCTCTTCTATAGAAATCGAATATGGGCGATTGATTCTGATAAACTTTTAATTGAAAGAGTTTTTCCAATCTTCCAAAATTGGACTTTCTTCTTATTTTAACCTTTCGATTTCTATATTAAGGATAGACTGACAAAGTTGGCCTAATTTATTAGTTTTCACTAACCCTAGATTCTTTCCCTTGATAAAAAATCAATTCTGTCCTCTCGAGCTCCATCGTGTACTATTTACTTACAAACAACCCAGCGCAAATTTGGTTCGGGACGAATAGAACAGACTATGTCGAGCCAAGAGCATTTTCATTACTATGGAAAATGATGGATAACAAAATCCACAATCGATCATGTCCTTCAAGTCGCACGTTGCTTTCTACCACATCGTTTTAAACGAAGTTTTACCATAACAAACATTCCTCTAATTTCATTGCAAAGTGGTATAGGGAATTGATCCAATATGGATGGGATCATGAATAGTCATTGGTTTAGTTTAGTTTTTTGTATACTAATTCAAACTTGCTATCTATGGAGAAATATGGATAAAAGAAATAAGTATTTATCGGGGAAGACTCCGCAAAGATCCAATTTATTTAAACCCATATTCTATCATATGAAGGAAAGGAAACATAGTTCGAAAAAGACGAATAAACAAGTTTGCTTAAGACTTATTTTTTATTGAATTTCCATCCTCAACAGAGGACTCGAGATGGTCAATCCTGAAATGAGAAGCGAAGGATCGACTCTTCTCCAACAAATAAACTATCAACCTCAAAAAAAGTTTAATTAATTTAATTACTATATTAGAATTAGATTAGCAATATATTTTTCCATAACAAAAACTATTAACTAAATAAACTATTCCAATGAAAAGATTGAAAGTTTTTTGGTAGTTATAGAATTCTCGTACTTCTTCGACTCGAATACCAAAAGAGGGAAAAAAATGAAGTAAAAAAAAAAACACATTTCGTGTAAAGTCAAATTAAGGCCTTTGCTTTTACTTATAGCATTCTTTCTTTTACCTAAAAGAAGCAACTCCAAATCAAAAATCAGGAGAAGTATGATTTTTTGAATCCATTCTATCCAACGAACAGTTCTTACCTTATCCTTACCAGAATGGATCATTCTGGATATTTAAAGAATCGCAGATCGAGATGGTTTTCGCTTAACCAAAGAGGGGCCCTTTTTACTAATAATATAATACAACAAAAATCTATCTCTATCATAAAGGGATAGGTCTCATTTTTTATACAGTGTTTTACGTCAAGTTTAAAATTTTTTCAATTAATTCGAAAGCCGAGTAGACAGAATATATGAATTTCTCTCTAATCCTCACATTCCATTGATTTAGAAATGGATATTTGCAAATCAGATAATATCTAAAATACAAAAATGGAGTTCCTATCCATAGAATAGAAACCCTTTTTCTTTTTTCGCAAGCCGATCTTGGTCAAAAGTTTTAAGACCTGTGCTGAAACTAAAAACTTCCTATTCTTTAATCTGGCCATGAAATATAGAATTAGGATACCCCCTTTATTTTCTTTTTATTTACTTACTTTAGTTCTTTAGTTCGGGAAAAATAAATAGGGGGTCCTTCTTTTCTTTCACATTAGATGTCAAATGTATCATGTAAGAATTCCCCCTTCATGGATATGGAGCATAAAGTTTATCTAAGAAGTTCGAATTTCAAAACACATATGAGTAATGAGTAGTAGTAGGGGCATATCCTGAATGTGACTGATAGACCCAATTTTTCATGAAAATAAAGATATTCAATTTGACTGGACTTGACACTTGATTATGTTTTCTGAGAAAGAAAAAGAATGCTTAGAAATGCATCTAATCTAAGAGTTCATAAGAGATAATTATTCTCTTTAATAAACTTTCTTTTGTCTTGTGTGGGGTACAATATGATTTCATCTTTCGTTTCATCAGAAAAAATCTGGGACGGAAGGATTCGAACCTCCGAGTAACGGGACCAAAACCCGCTGCCTTACCACTTGGCCACGCCCCATTTCTGGTTTTATGCGACACTAATAAACACTATTATGTTTATTTGTTATTCGTCAATCCCACTTCAATTACATAAAAAATGAGGGATACTCTCTTGCTAGGATTCTAGACATGCGGATAATATAGAATCCAAAAAATGCATTGATCATTACATGGAATTCTATTAAGATATTATATGAAAGTCGAATTTCTTCCATTCTCATTTGAGAGTGCGAATACAAGGAGGTATTTTGCGTTTGGGAAAGTCCGAAGAAAAAAGGATTTTGAACCCGCCTTTTCTTTTTTCCCTTAGAAAAATAACTCAATCAAAATCCAATTATCTACTCTACAAGAACGAAATGCTTGTTATGCCTAATATACTTAGTTTAACCTGTATCTGTTTTAATTCTGTTCTTTATCCGACTAGTTTTTTCTTCGCCAAATTGCCCGAAGCTTATGCCATTTTCAACCCAATCGTGGATTTTATGCCTGTCATACCTATACTCTTTTTTCTATTAGCCTTTGTTTGGCAAGCTGCTGTAAGTTTTCGATGAAATCTTTACTACTCTGTTCTGTCTGCCAAATTGAATGATGTATTCATTCCAAAAAAATTCTAAAAATGAATAAAAGCCGAGAAGTCTTATATTATGAACCTTCGATTCTAAAATTCTAATTCTTCTACATTGAATGTATAGCTGCAGCAATAAATTGGGATCCGCCTTTCTACCCCACCCCCTGCACCTACGTTGAGCAGGTACCTTTAGGTACCCACACAATACCTAACCTAATTTTTGATATTGATAAGAGTGCTTATTATAAATCAATTCTTGCAATTTTTTTCAAGAATTGATTTTTGCATTTTTAGGTGTAAAAATAAACAAAACCCATCCTAGTGGATCTGTGTGGTAAGGAAAAACGGGTAATCTATTCCTTAAAAAAAAATCTTGGAGATTATGTAATGCTTACTCTCAAACTTTTTGTTTATACAGTAGTGATATTCTTTGTTTCCCTCTTTATCTTTGGATTCTTATCTAATGACCCAGGACGTAATCCTGGGCGTGAGGAGTAAAAATCCAAATTTTTTTGGAATTTTTTCTTACAAATTGGATTTGTTTCGTACATTTATCTATGAGAAAATCCGGGGGTCAGAATTCCTTCCAATTCGAAAGTCCCAAATGATCCGAGGGGGCGGAAAGAGAGGGATTCGAACCCTCGGTACAAAAAAATTGTACAACGGATTAGCAATCCGCCGCTTTAGTCCACTCAGCCATCTCTCCCCGTTCCAAATCGAAAGGTTTCCGTGATATGACAGAGGCAAGAAATAACGATTGCAAAAAATCCTTCCTTTTTCTTTCAAAAGTCCATAAAAATTATATTGCCAATTCCATTTTAATTATATTCTTTTTTCTTAATGTTAATAAAAAAAAGAAGAAAATTCTTGTTTTTTCTTTCTAAAATTCGATATTGGCTGAGAAACAATCAGATAGATTTTCTCTTCAGCGGGCATTTTCATATAGGACTTGTTATAATAAAACAAGCAGGTTATATAAAAAATAAAAAACTCTTTTTTCGATTATTTATAAACAAAACAAAAAGGGTTCTTATCAAACCCACCATAAAATTGGAAAGAAAGATAAAGTAAGTAGACCTGACTCCTTGAATGATGCCTCTATCCACTATTCTGATATATAAATTCGATGTAGATGAAATTGTATAAGCGGATTTTTTGTATTTCCTTAGACTTAGACCGCGCAAGACAAGAATTTTTCGCTATTTACGATTTCATATTCTTGTTACTAGATGTTCTATAGGAATAAGAAGAAATCGCAACTCCTTTCCGCTACACATAAAAATTGATTTCGAAAGTCAATTTTTTTTTTTTCAATATCTTTCTTTTTTTTTTCAGAATCCAATTTTTGTTCTTCCACCCATGCAATAGAGAGCGAGTGGGAAAAGAGGGGTTACTTTTATTTTCATTTTTCCTTAAAAGATAGGCTTTGAAATAGGAGTCATGGAATAATGCTGAATTCAAATGTTTATTTCTATAGTATAAGAAAAAGTATAAGAAAAACTAATCGAATCAAATTCATGGATTTACCACGACCTCGGTTGTGACCCCATAGATAAAAATAAAAAATTTCTATCTTCGAGACCTTTGAAAAAGGGCATTGAACGAGAAAGAAATCGTCCACAGATAATCAAACTATCGTATGCCTTGGAAGTGATATGAGGTGCTCGGAAATGGTTGAAGTAATTGAATAGGAGGATCACTATGACTATAGCCCTTGGTAGAGTTACTAAAGAAGAAAATGATCTATTTGATATTATGGACGACTGGTTACGAAGGGACCGTTTCGTTTTTGTAGGATGGTCCGGCCTATTGCTCTTTCCTTGTGCTTATTTCGCTTTAGGGGGTTGGTTTACAGGGACAACTTTTGTAACTTCTTGGTATACCCATGGATTGGCTAGTTCCTATTTGGAAGGTTGTAATTTCTTAACCGCGGCAGTTTCCACCCCTGCCAATAGTTTAGCACACTCTTTGTTGCTACTATGGGGCCCGGAAGCGCAAGGGGATTTTACTCGTTGGTGTCAATTAGGCGGTCTGTGGACTTTTGTCGCTCTCCATGGGGCTTTTGCACTAATAGGTTTCATGTTACGTCAATTTGAACTTGCTCGGTCTGTTCAATTGCGGCCTTATAATGCAATTTCATTCTCTGCTCCAATCGCTGTTTTTGTTTCCGTATTCCTTATTTATCCACTGGGGCAATCTGGTTGGTTCTTTGCGCCGAGTTTTGGCGTAGCAGCGATATTTC